TAGTAGAGATGGAATTCTGAAACAACCATCAACTATAACCCCAAAAGAACTAGATTCCGTAAACAACATAGAGGAAGAATGAAGGGAATATCTTATCGAGGTAATCATATTTGTTTCGGTAAATATGCTCTTCAGGCACTTGAACCTGCTTGGATCACATCTAGACAAATCGAAGCAGGTCGACGAGCAATGACACGAAATGCACGCCGTGGTGGAAAAATATGGGTCCGTATATTTCCAGACAAACCAGTTACAGTAAGACCTGCTGAAACACGTATGGGTTCGGGGAAAGGATCCCCTGAATATTGGGTAGCTGTTGTTAAACCGGGGCGAATACTATATGAAATAGGTGGAGTAACCGAAAATATAGCTAGAAGGGCTATTTTAATAGCAGCATCTAAAATGCCTATACGAACTCAATTTATTATTTCGGGATAAAAATGTAGAACCGACAGAGATGAATCTTAGGGATGAAACAAAAACGCAGGTTTCTTTTTTTGGACAAACAATATTTCTTTTATTTTCTTCATCCTTTGCATTGGAAGAATAAACAAAAAATTTGATATGATTCAACCTCAGACCCATTTAAACGTAGCGGATAACAGCGGGGCTCGAGAATTGATGTGTATTCGAATCATAGGAGCTAGTAATCGTCGATATGCTCATATTGGTGACGTTATTGTTGCTGTGATTAAAGAAGCAGTACCAAATATGCCCCTAGAAAAATCAGAAGTAGTGAGAGCTGTAATTGTTCGTACCTGTAAAGAACTAAAACGTGACAGCGGTATGATAATACGATATGATGACAATGCTGCAGTTGTGATTGATCAAGAAGGAAATCCAAAAGGAACTCGAATTTTTGGGGCAATCCCCCGTGAATTGAGACAATTGAATTTTACTAAAATAGTTTCATTAGCTCCCGAGGTATTATAAAATAAAATGAGATCGTGATATCTTTGGGGTATTTGAAAGAAATAGATTAAGAACTAGATTAATTCGTAGATTGTGTCTCACGCATATACCTTGCAAAATTCCTATTCATAAATCAATAAAAAAAAAAAAAAAGAAAAAAAACATGTTGATTATATCCAATTTTGAGACACCAATAATTTTAGTTCATCATGGGTAGAGACACTATTGCTGAGATAATAACCTCTATACGAAATGCTGATATGGATAGAAAAAGAGTTGTTCGCATAGCATCTACTAATATTACCGAAAATATTGTTAAAATACTTTTCCGAGAGGGTTTTATCGAAAACGTCAGAAAACATCGAGAAAAAAACAAATATTTTTTGGTTTTAACCCTTCGACATAGAAGGAATGGGAAAAGACCCTATAGAAATTTTTTAAATTTAAAACGGATCAGTAGACCCGGTTTACGAATCTATTCTAACTCTCAACGAATTCCTAGAATTTTAGGTGGGATGGGAATTGTAATTCTTTCTACTTCTCGGGGTATAATGACAGACCGGGAGGCTCGACTAGAACGAATCGGTGGAGAAATTTTGTGTTATATATGGTAATCCATTTAATATCCAAATGGGATCCGAAACCTCTTCCTATTTGTAAAAAAAAAAAGAAAGGGGGTGAGTTGTCTAATATCGTCTTTCCTCCATTAATTGATACTTCAGGGGGGCTTTACCTGAAATGAAAGAACAAAAATGGATTCATGAAGGTTTAATTACTGAATCGCTTCCCAATGGCATGTTCCGAGTTCGGTTAGATAATGAAGATCTGATTCTAGGTTACGTTTCAGGAAAGATCCGACGTAGTTTTATACGGATACTGCCAGGAGATAAAGTCAAAATTGAAGTAAGTCGTTATGATTCAACCAGAGGACGTATAATTTATCGACTCCGAAACAAGGATTCGAAAGATTAGGTCATTTTTATTCGATACGATTTGAGATGCAAAATTTCAAGAAACTTATTTTCTACCAAAAAAGAATTAAGATAAGGAATGACAAATATGAAAATAAGAGCTTCCGTTCGAAAAATTTGTGAAAAATGTCGACTAATCCGTAGGCGGGGGCGCATTATAGTAATTTGTTCCAACCCGAGACATAAACAAAGACAAGGATAATTAGACCCGCTAAAGGGCTCAATGTACAAATAAGAAATCTGTTTTGACATAAAATGGATATATCCATATATTTCTGATTCATATTTATGAGATGATACAATATGGCAAAAGCTATACCGAGAACTGGTTCACGTAGGAATGTACGTATTGGTTCACGTAAGAGTGCACGTAGAATACCAAAGGGAGTTATTCATGTTCAAGCAAGTTTCAATAATACCATAGTCACCGTTACAGATGTGCGGGGGCGGGTGGTTTCCTGGTCCTCGGCCGGTACTTGTGGATTCAAGGGTACGAGAAGAGGGACACCCTTTGCCGCTCAAACTGCCGCAGCAAATGCTATTCGTACAGTAGTAGATCAAGGTATGCAACGAGCAGAAGTCATGATAAAAGGTCCCGGTCTCGGAAGAGACGCAGC